CATTTTTAGAAAATAGCCACGATTTCGCTCAATTTCTAATCGAATACACAAACTAATTGGTTCTGTCAAGCTAGCTATATGTTGTGTATTGTCGACTATTTCTACATAAGGCGGTAAGATGATATCTTGAGCAGTTACATATCCAGGACCTCTGACACAAATAAACGCGTCACAAGTTCCATATAGATTACTTTTCAATACAATTTCTTTCAAATTTATTAAAATTTCATGGACTGATTCTTGAATACCCGTTATAGTAGAATATTCGTGAGGGACATTCTCAGATTTTACACGTGTGATACATGTTCCTTCTATTTCTCCAAGCAAAGCTCTTCGCATCGCAACGCCTATTGTGTCGGCCTGGCCTTTCATAAGTGGAGACAGAATAAAGCGCCCATAAAAAAGCCGTTTACTATCTGTTCTTGATTCAACACACTTCCACTGCAGTGTCCGAGTAGATACTGTTACTTTCTCTCGAACCATAGTAATATTATTTTTTTAAGTTTATTTGATTGAATTATTTATTTCTCTTGTTTTTCTTGAAATTTATTCTATTTCTACACACGTCTTTTTTTCGGAGGTCTACAGCCATTATGTGGCATAGGGGTTACGTCCCGTATAAAAGTTAATAGTATACCACTTCGACGAATAGCTCGTAATGCTGCATCTCTTCCGAGACCAGGACCTTTTATCATGACTTCTGCTCGTTGCATACCTTGATCAACTACCGTACGAATAGCATTTGACACGGCAATTTGGGCGGCAAAGGGTGTCCCTCTTCTCGTACCCTTGAATCCACAAGTACCGGCCGAGGACCAGGAAACTACCCGACCCCGTACATCTGTAACCGTGACAATGGTGTTATTGAAACTTGCTTGAACATGAATAACTCCCTTTGGGATTCTACGTGCATTCTTACGTGAACCAATACGTACATTCCTACGTGAACCGGTTCTCGGTGTAGCTTTTGCCATATTGTATCATCTCATAACTATGAGTCAGAAATATATGGATATATCCATTTTAGGTCAAAAGAGATTCTTTATCTGTATTTTGTATATTGAGTTTGTTAGCAAGTCTGATTATCCTTGTCTTTGTTTATGTCTCGGGTTGGAACAAATTATTCTAATGCGTCCCCGCCTGCGGATTAGTCGACATTTTTCGCAAATTTTACGAACGGAAGCTCTTATTTTCATATTATTTATTCCTTATCTTAATTTTGAGTCTACTTTTCGGTAGAAAACAAGTTTCATAAAATTTTTCAGCCCGGGTCGTAGTGAATAAAAACCACCTAATCTTTCGAATCTTTGTTTCTAAGTCGATAAATTATACGTCCTCTGGTTGAATCGTAACGGCTTACTTCAATTTTTACTTTATCTCCCGGCAGTATCCGTATAAAACTACGTCGGATCTTTCCTGAAACATAACCTAGAATCAGATCTTCATTATCTAACCGAACCCGGAACATGCCATTGGGGAGTGATTCAATAATTAAACCCTCATGAATCCATTTTTGTTCTTTCATTCCAGGCAAAGTCCCCCTGAAGTATCAACTAATGGAGAAGAAAGGATATTAGCTAACCGATCCTCTTTCTCTTTTTTACAAATAGGAATAGGTTCCGGATTCAATTTGGATATGAAAAGGATTACCATATATAACATAAAATTTCTCCACCGATTCCTTCTATCCGAGCCTCCCGGTCTGTCATTATACCTCGAGAAGTAGAAAGAATTATAATTCCCATCCCACCTAAAATTCTAGGAATTCGTTGAGAGTTGAAATAGATTCGTAAACCCGGTCGACTAATCCGTTTTAAATTTAAAATTTTTCTATAGGGTCTTTTCCTATTCCTTCTATGTCTCAGGGTTAAAACCAAAAAGCATTTGTTTTTTTCTCGATGTTTTCGTACGTTTTCGATAAAACCTTCTCGGAAAAGTATTTTAACAATATTTTCGGTAATATTAGTGGATGCTATGCGAACAACTCTTTTCCTATCCATATCAGCATTTCGTATGGAGGTTATTATCTCAGCAATAGTGTCTCTACCCATGATGAACTAAGATGATTGGTGCTTTCAAATTGGATATAATCAACATGTTTTTTTGTTTTTATTGGTTTCGAAATATGAATTTTTCAAGGTGTATACGTGAGACACAATACTACGAATTAATTTCGTTCTTAATTGATTTCGGTCAAATAAATCAAAGACGTCACGATCTTATTTTATAATACCTCAGGAGCTAATGAAACTATTTTAGTAAAATTTAATTGTCTTAATTCCCGGGGAATTGCACCAAAAATTCGAGTTCCCTTTGGATTTCCTTCTTGATCAATTACAACTGCAGCATTGTCATCATATCGTATTATCATACCGCTGTCACGTTTGAGTTCTTTACAGGTACGAACAATTACAGCTCTGACTACTTCGGATTTTTCTAGGGGCATATTTGGTACTGCTTCTTTGATCACAGCAACAATAATGTCGCCAATATGGGCATA